CTGATTTGATTACTAATGAGGAAACCTCTATCAACAAGATAAAAGAGCGAGTTTTTTCTTCCGCGAAATGAAATTAGGCAAGGCAAATAAAACGAATTTTATGTTCCCTTCTTACGAATATAGAATGGATAAATGAATTCGAATTCAAATATTTAGAATTCGAAAAATGAAAATTTAGAGTCTTGCATATTTATTTCTATATCTCTCGAGAATCCCCATTTTTTCTAAGAATTCCTGTTCTTGGATCGGATTCTAACGAATTTTTCGAAAATTTGTAAAAAACTCTTTATTAACTATTAACTTTACTTTATTAAATTAAAATTAGAAAATAAAAATTATAAGACACAAACAAAATAATAAAAAATGAATAAGTCCATTTATCATTTATTTAGTTCTACATTCCTCGTCTTTATTAGAATTATATATACTTACTTAGACATACTTAGTATAATTATATACGAATTATAATGATTCTATAATATCTTTAATAAGAATATAACAGGTACAAATATTAAATCGAGGTACCCATTTTATGACAACTTTAAACAATTTACCTTCTATTTTTGTGCCTTTAGTGGGCCTAGTATTTCCGGCAATTGCAATGGCTTCTTTATCTCTTCATGTTCAAAAAAACAAGATTGTTTAGATCCAACCGAGCCACATCTATTTTTTTCTTAGACTTGGATCATAACATGGATATCTATTTAGTATCATATGGTATAACATGCAGCTACCTCCGAACATAAATGAAAGAGTTCTTTTGCATGTGTGAACATGAGATATGGGAAAATGAATTATAGGTATTTGAAAATGGATCGGTTGGGACAGGGTCGGAAATAAATGTAAAGTAAATCTATCTATATGTAGATATCTATAGGGGATATATGAAAGGGACGTTATTTTTTTAAGATCTAAGCAATTCGATGAATTACTCCTAAAGGTTCGCGTCAGAACAGTGCTAGTTGATGAGAGTTACTTCGGAAACAAAAAAAGTAAAGTCAAATTCAATTGGTGGGTTAGTCTCCCAATTCCAATAAAATGCAACTGGATCTAGTATGAGTTGGCGATCAGAACGTATATGGATAGAACTTATAGCGGGGTCTCGAAAAACAAGTAATTTCTGCTGGGCCTTTATTCTTTTTTTAGGTTCATTAGGGTTCTTATTGGTTGGCACTTCCAGTTATCTTGGTAGGAATTTGATATCTTTATTTTCGTCTCAGCAAATAATTTTTTTTCCACAAGGAATCGTGATGTCTTTCTATGGGATCGCGGGTCTCTTTATTAGCTCCTATTTGTGGTGCATAATTTCGTGGAATATAGGTAGTGGTTATGATCGATTCGATAGAAAAGAAGGAATAGTGTGTATTTTTCGTTGGGGATTTCCCGGAAAAAATCGTCGCATCTTCCTTCGATTCCTTATGAAAGACGTTCAGTCCATCAGGATAGAAGTTAAAGAGGGTATTTATGCTCGTCGTGTCCTTTATATGGAAATCAGAGGCCAGGGGGCCATTCCCTTGACTCGTACTGATGAGAATTTGACTCCACGAGAAATTGAGCAAAAAGCTTCTGAATTGGCCTATTTCTTGCGCGTACCAATTGAAGTTTTTTGAAATGAACTGAAGAATGAATGCTTTCTTAGCAGCAGGTCAAAAAATCAAGAATCCCCTTTTTTCTTTCTATAGCATAATTTAACTAAAGTTTCTTCAGAACGCTGATTTGAACCACAGACATATATAGAACAATTATAAAACGAAATTTTTCTTCTTCATTCGAATTTGAAGTGTACTCTTTTTTATTCTATTTCTGTATTCTTTTTCTGTATTCTTTCTAAATTCAAGAGCTAATCACTGAATCACAAATAAAAAACGGAGAATAAATTATAGATTAATAGGCTCGATACCTTGTAATAGAACTTATGCTTGATAGAAATATTCGACTGTATAGAGGAAAAAAATGAAGTGGGTTCATTAAAAATTCACAGACGAAAAAATGGTAAAAAAGAAAGCATTCATTCCCCTTCTATATTTTGCATCTATAGTATTTTTACCCTGGTGGATCTCTCTCTCATTTAATAAAAGTCTAGAAGCTTGGGTTAGTAATTGGTGGAATACTAACCAATCCGAAACTTTTTTGAATGATATTCAAGAAAAAAGTATTCTAGAAAAATTCATAGAATTAGAAGAACTCTTCTTGTTGGACGAAATGATAAAGGAATACCCGGAAACGCATCTACAAAGGCTTCGTATCGGAATCCACAAAGAAACGATCCAATTGATCAAGATGCACAATGAGGATCGTGTCCATACGATTTTGCACTTCTCAACAAATATAATCTCTTTCCTTATTCTAAGTGGTTATTCGATTTTAGGTAATGAAGAACTTTTTATTCTTAATTCTTGGGTTCAAGAATTCCTATATAACTTAAGTGATACAATAAAAGCTTTTTCTATTCTTTTATTAACTGATTTATGTATAGGATTCCACTCACCCCACGGTTGGG